AGGTATGGTTTAAGTAAATCAATGGAAAGTCTTGATGCTATTGGCCATACCGGTGGAGGTGAAGAACCCCTTCTAAATGATACGGAGAAAAATTGGAGTGATAGTGTTAGTTATAGTTTCAGTAATGTTGATTATTTATTTGATATCAGGGATATTTGGAGTTTGATCTCTGATGACACCTTTTTAGTTAGGGATAGTAATGGTGACAGTTATTCCGTATATTTTGATATTGAAAATCATAGTTTTGAGATTGACAATGATAGTTCTTTTCTGAGTGAATTAGAAGGTTTTTTTTCTAGTTTTTTGAATAGGGGGTCTAAGAGAAACAATCACTACTATTATCATTACATGTATGATACTCAATCTAGCTGGACTAATCGCATTAATAGTTGCATTGATAGTTATCTTCGTTTTGAAGTCAGTATTAATAGTTCCATTTCAGGTGGTACTGACAATTACCGTGACAGTTACATTTATAGTTTCATTTGTACTGAAAATGTAAGTGGTAGTGAAAGTGGAAGTTTTAGTATAAGAACTCGTAATAGTGGCAGTGATTTCAATATAAGAGGAAGATCTAATGATTTCGATATAAATAAAAAATACAGACATTTATGGGTTCAATGCGAAAATTGTTATGGATTAAATTATAAAAAACTTCTTAGGTCAAAAATGAATATTTGTGAACAGTGTGGATATCATTTGAAAATGAGTAGTTCAGATAGAATCGAACTTTCGATTGATTCGGGCACTTGGGATCCTATGGATGAAGATATGGTTTCTACGGACCCCATTCAATTTCATTCAGAAGAGGAACCCTATAAAGATCGTATTGATTCTTATCAAAGAAAGACAGGTTTAACTGAAGCTGTTCAAACAGGCATAGGTCAACTAAACGGTATTCCCGTAGCAATTGGGGTTATGGATTTTCAGTTCATGGGAGGTAGTATGGGATCTGTAGTAGGTGAGAAAATCACTCGTTTGATTGAGTATGCTACTAATCGATCTCTACCTGTCATTATTGTGTGTGCTTCTGGAGGAGCACGCATGCAAGAAGGAAGTTTGAGCTTGATGCAAATGGCTAAAATATCTTCTGCTTCATATGATTACCAATCCACTAAAAAGTTATTCTATGTATCAGTCCTTACATCTCCTACAACCGGTGGAGTAACAGCCAGTTTTGGTATGTTGGGAGATATCATTATTGCTGAACCTAATGCGTACATTGCATTTGCGGGTAAAAGAGTAATTGAACAAACATTGAATAAGACAGTACCCGATGGTTCACAAGCGGCTGAGTATTTATTCCATAAAGGCTTATTCGACCCAATCGTACCACGTAATCCTTTAAAAGGTGTTCTAAGTGAGTTATTTCAGCTCCATGGTTTCTTTCCCTTGAATCCAAATTCAAAAAATTAAAGTATAGCACTAGATTCAGTTATTTTATTTGTAGCGAACAAGTATTTAGTTCATCGTAATAAAAAAACTAAGAAAAATGTTCTTTGGTGATATAAGTTACACTTTCTAGTAAGAGTCAGAAGTTTCGGATAATTTTTTTTCTTCCGGATCCAGATCCATTTTTTATCTTACCTCTATTCATGATTAGGTATTATGAACCTCTATCAACAGGATAAAATAAAAAAGTGAATTTCTCTTTCCGATTCCGAGGAATTCTAATTTAGGGAAATGAAAAGAATTTTATCTGTCTATTTTACGTATTAATTAAGATAGACAATAATGAAAAAAAAAATATCAAATATGGAATAATTTCCATATCTATCGCATTTTTACTATGAATCCCTGTTTGTTGGATCTATTATTTAGAGTCACGAATTCATAATGAACTTCATTTTCATAAGAAACTCCTTATTAGATTGGAAAGAAAGATAGAAAGAACATAAGGATGGGGGAAGAAGAATAATAAAATTTGTAAAAGAAGATTATCCTATCTATATTCGTGTAGAAAGATGAATAGGTACACTTAATTTAGTTCTACATTTTTGCACTTATTATCTATCTTTTTTTTTTTTATTTTATTAATATTTTTATATACTTAGTAGTATTATTGTATTTTATATAATAGTATTTTTGAATAGTATTATTCAAACTTCATATTATATAAAATACAATAGTCAATATTACTTAATATTACTTAGTATAGATATACTTATCATATCATAAGATATCTTTCTAATTTCTAATAGATACAAATATTAAATCGAGGCACCCATTCTATGACAGATCTCAACTTACCCTCTATTTTTGTGCCTTTAGTGGGCCTAGTATTTCCGGCAATTGCAATGGCTTCTTTATCTCTTCATGTCCAAAAAAATAAGATTGTCTAGATCCAATGGGACCAAATCTTATCAATTTATTTCAACACTGGATCATAATACAGATATTTATTTAGTGTAATATGGTACGATATGTGGCTCTTTCCACACACAACTACAACTGAAAGAACTGTTATGCATGCGGATACATGATATCCGCATAAATGCATGTATATATATGCAGGGTATACCTGGTTAAAAACGGATCAGTGAATATTTTTAATAGAAAGTCAATGTATCTAACCAATTACTCCACATCAGAATAGTGCTAGTTGATGAAAGTTACTTCGGGATCAAGAAAGGTAAAGTCAAATTCATTTGGGTTATTCTCTCAATTCCAATCGAATGCAACTGGATCTAGTATAGTATGAATTGGCGATCAGAACATATATGGATAGAACTTATAAGGGGGTCTCGAAAAACAAGTAATTTTGGCTGGGCCTGTATCCTTTTTTTAGGTTCACTAGGATTCTTAGTGGTTGGAACTTCCAGTTATCTTGGTAGGAATCTGATATCCGTATTTCCATCTCAGCAAATTATTTTTTTTCCACAAGGAATCGTGATGTCTTTCTACGGGATCGCGGGTCTATTCGTTAGCTCCTATTTGTGGTGCACAATTTTGTGGAATGTAGGTAGTGGTTATGACCGATTCGATAGAAAAGAAGGAATTGTGTGCATTTTTCGTTGGGGATTTCCTGGAATAAATCGTCGCATCTTCCTTCGCTTCCTTATGAGAGATATCCAATCAATCAGAATTGAGGTTAAAGAGGGTCTTTATCCTCGTCGTGTCCTTTATATGGAAATCAGAGGTCAAGGGGCCATTCCCTTGACTCGTACTGATGAGAATTTTACTCCACGAGAAATTGAACAAAAAGCTGCCGAATTGGCCTATTTCTTGCGCGTACCAATTGAAGTATTTTGATGAAGTATTTTGAAATGAATTGAACAATAAAGAATAAATGTTTTCTCGGCATGCGGGAAGGAACTTGCTAATTCCTTTTTTAATACAATTGAAGTCTTTTTGGAATGTTCATTCGAACAAAAAACATGTTAGATTATTCTATTTTCTCGTTCCTTTGTCGTGGCGACTCCCATAGAATAAAACAAAAAAGCAGGAGGGCGTATATGGAATAACTATAATAAACTATACTATAATTAAGAATAGAATAAATTTTTTGTATACCATTTGTATACCAAAAGTATTTCGTATGCGTATGGATCCCAACTCAATTCTTTTATACTAGAAAATTTCTACTAGAAAAAGGCTAATCTAATAAGTAGGGATTCATCAAATATATCCGAACATGTATTTCGTAATACGGAATTCATCTCATCTTTTTAGGCCCAAAATTTTGATGATACCTTTTTTTCCTTGGTTGTGGCTAGACGGTGAAACATTTCGAAATAATTAACAGGGGGGGGTTCGAAATCCGATTCGTTATTTTAAGTGGGTTTTCGAGTGTTCATAGAAAGGAACAAATGAAAATGAAATTGCTTCGAATTTGCCCAATTGAGATATCTGGGAATAATATTGATTTTGCATTTTTATCCGAAAAGGACGGACCCTTATTCCATTTCTATATTCCTTCTAGATCCAAGAACGAAACTCCATTTTTACACAAAAATTGGAATGAATAGGCCCATAGGTTCAATACCTTGTTATAGAACTCGTGCTTCAGAGAAATATCATATAGAGTCAACGAATGAAGCAGGTTCATTAACAATTCAATTCACAGATAAAAAATGAAAAAAAAGAAAGCATTGCCTTCTTTCCCATATCTTGTATCTATAGTATTTTTGCCCTGGTGGGTCTCTCTCTCATTTAATAAATGTCTGGAACTTTGGGTTACTAATTGGTGGAATACGGGGCAATCCGAAACTCTCTTAAATGATATTCAAGAGAAAAACGTCCTAGAAAGATTCATAGAATTAGAAGAACTCTTTCTGTTGGACGAAATGATAAAGGAGTACCCGGAGACACATATACAAAAACCTCGTATAGGAATACACAAGGAAACGATACAATTGGTCAAAACACACAATGAATATCATCTCCATATCATTTTGCATTTTTCGACAAATATAATCTCTTTCGCTATTCTAAGTGGTTATTTTATTCTGGGTAATGAGGAACTTGTCATTCTTAATTCTTGGGTTCAGGAATTCCTCTATAACTTAAGTGACACAATAAAAGCTTTTTCGATTCTTTTAGTTACTGATTTATGGATTGGATTTCACTCGACTCATGGTTGGGAACTAATAATTGGTTCGTTCTACAACGATTTTGGATTGGCTCATAACGATCAAATTATATCTGGTCTTGTTTCCACTTTTCCAGTTATTCTAGATACAATTGTGAAATATTGGATTTTCCATTATTTAAATCGTGTATCTCCTTCGCTTGTAGTCATTTATCATTCAATGAATGAATGAAGAACTCATTTGATCTCCTGATATCAATCAAATCAAAATCTTTCTTCCTTTATAAAGAAAGCATTTTGAATCTTACTTAATTCTTTATATTTCTACCAGTTCAAGGTATTCGTCCTATATTTCAGTACAACTATTCCAGTACAATGACAGACTCGTGCATAGGGAACTTTACTAGTTACCTATCTAATTTATTGTAGAAATTTCGAGATCTATGATTGGACATGCAAAATAGAAATA